GGATTCAAAAAAGCATAGGCCTCGGGCAATTTGGCGAATAAAAAACTACTCGAAAAAAGGGCAGAATTAAGACAGATACAGATCAAATTAAAGATATTAAGCATAACAAAATTTTGTTCTTGGAGATAATTTTGATTGAGTTATTAATATTAATATGTTTTTTGATTTTGATATAAGGAAAAAAATGAAGAAAGGAAAATAAGGCAGACTAAACAATACTTCTTTGAACTCACCCAATCAAAAAGCCTTCAATTCTTACAAGAGAATAGAAGAAATCATACTTTCATACAATATCTTAATTGAATTATATGTAATGATCAATAAATTCGGTTTAATTCTCTATCCATACGTGCCAAAATCCTAGCAAGAATCTAATCGATTCCATAGCTATTTGGAACTGGAATTGACGAACAAGGAATACCCATATTAGTGTTTAGTAGTTTCAAATAGAAATCTAAATGGGGCGTGGCCAAGTGGTAAGGCAACGGGGTTTGGTCCCGCTATTCGGAGGTTCGAATCCTTCCGTCCCAGAGCATACTCTTTTTATATATCAGAATATATCAGAATAAGGATATCCGAATCTAAATTGCTCTTTTTTTTTTTAACAACCTTCTTTCTAAGAGTCAAATATTGGAGAAAATGTGCGTCTTGCTTTTGATTTTTAATGATTTCTTAAGATGTAATATTGGCACTCCAAGAACTGTGAGATTGGCGAATCTATTCTATCGAGTTATTTGATCTATCGAGTTATTTGAAGATGCAAGGTAGATTCAAAAAGATTAGTTTATTTGTATTATTTAGAATATTATATTCATTAATATTATTATTAATGATATTCTTAATTTCTTATTAATTAGAATAGAAAAGTAGAATAAAAGTTTTCGTTTTAAAAAAGAAAAATATATTGCATTCATACAATACAATATGGGTTAATTTGAATTCTTATTGAGGCTTTTTCTTCCTAAATTATCTATTTATTTCATACAGAAGAAAATTGATTTCATATAGAAGGAAGAAGTATACATAGATTACTATGTATCGACTGAGCCAATGACTATTCATGATTCCATAATTGAATCAATGTTCCAAACTAGAGGAATGTTATGGTAAAACTTCGTTTGAAACGATGTGGTAGAAAGCAACGTGCGACTTGAAGGACATGATCGGCTGTGGATGTCAAAACCCACCACTTTCCATTATGTAGAAATGAAGGTGCTTTTGTCTCGACATCTTTTGTTCTGTTCTATTATAATCCGTTTTTTTGTTGGGTTGTAATGTAAATAGTACAGGATGGAGCTCGAAGAGAAACAGCCATTTTTCAGGGGCAAGGATCTAGGGTTAGTTAATGGAAATCAATAAGTTGGAACAACTTCGTAAGTCTATTTTTGATATAGAAATCGAAAGGCTCCGATTCAAATTATTTTCAAATCAAAAAGAAAAATTGTTGGAATTGGGAAAACTCTTTCGATCAAAAGTTTATCATGCGGGAATGAATCGTTCATATGATTCTTTGATAGAAAGAAAAAAAGAGAGAAAAAGGGGCATGTTGCTGCCATTTTTCAAATGATTAAATATCGCCGAAGTAATGTCTAAACCCAATGATTCAAGGCAAAGATGAAGGATCCTAGAACAAGGAAATACCCTTTTCAATTGTCTCAACAACTAGATCAAAATGAAGAATCGAAATAGATTCTAAACGAGACAAGCAAAAAAGGGGTTAGAGACCACTCAATAAAAGAATGCCTAAGGATTTTTTTTTTTTTTAGCATTTTAAGAGTTATTTGACTTGAGTTATGAGAGTACGAATGCTTTTTTCTTCTTTTTTTTTTTGGAAAAAAAAGGCGGGTTTAAATGTCTAATTAAGTTGCTGGGTTTATGGATCTTTTTGACATTCTAATTCCATACATTATAATTCCATACATAGACATAACTTTTAATCATTTTTTTTCTCGAGCCGTACGAGGAGAAAACTTCTTATACGTTTCTAGGGGGGGGGTATTATTTAACTACATCTATCCCAATGAGCCGTTTATCGAATCGTTGCAATTGATGTTCGATCCCGAAGAGAGGGAAGAGATCTTCGAAAAGTGGGTTTTTATGATCCGATAAATAATCAAACCTATTTAAACGTTCCCGCTATTCTCTATTTCTTTGAAAAAGGAGCTCAACCCACAGGAACTGTTCATGATATTTTAAGGAAGGCGGGGGTTTTTACGGAACTTAGTCTTAATCAAACAAAATTCAATTAATGAAATACAAAAAAGAGGGTGTGGATGACTCATATCTAGCTTTGTATAAATTTTTCTTTATTATTTCCTCTCCCCTCTTTTGTTCTATTCATACTTTTTGATTTATTGTTCGATTTCTTATTGCTTTGCTACTATAGACTATTGCTACTATAGAATACCGTGTTCTATAACAACAAAACCAAAATTTATTGAGCTAATTTTATTGATATAAAATATAGAGAAAAAAGATCAATTGAATAAATGAAGTAATTGCATTTTTAAAAATAACATAAAATAAGATAAAAAAACAGATAAAATAACATTAAAATAACATCATTAAAATAACATATAAAAAAAAAATATTAATATTAAGAATTTAATATTTAATAATAATAAAATAATAATTAATAAATAATAAAAATAATAAAAAAAAATTGACTTAATTCTTTTTTAAATTGTATTTTTTTATAGTCTTTTTTATATTCTTTATTCTTTTCTCAACATTTAGATTCAAAATCTACAATCATATTGACAACAGTGTATCCAACAAATATAATTCGATCGTAAATAAATAGAGCTATTTATCCCCGCCCACAAGTTTGGTACTTCACTTCATTGAAATAATGGGTTCTTTCTTTGAATTTGTTATGATACAAGAAGTTTTTTTTTATTGTAATTGGATGGAATATTGAAACAAAAAAAAATGGATAACAATGGAATGAATAAGACAGGAGGCGGTCCACAAATTTTCACTTATTCTATATTCTATGTTTTTATCTGAGAATTTCGTGTATTATAATCTAATCTGAACATTCAATGTTCAGATTAGATTATAATTTTTGATTTTGTTCCAATTTTTGCTAATTTCGTGTTTTGATTGCCTCGTGCAATTCCATTTTTTTTTTTATTCCGATTGTATTTACATATTATAATTTTTTTCGGGTTGCTAACTCAACGGTAGAGTACTCGGCTTTTAAGTGCGACTAGCATCTTTTACACATTTGTATGAAGAAAGGGATTCGTTGATACCATCGGTAGAGTTTGTAAGACCACGACTGATCCTGAAAGGAGTGGATGGAAAAAAGAGCATGTCGTATCAATGGAGAATTCTAAGAATCCATTTTTTTCCGGATCAGTCCAAAAAAATCGTCTTTGAAGTTTTGGTGCGGAACAAAAAAATTAATTGAATTCAAAGTTGGGTCGAGGGAATAAATGGATAGAGCTCGACGGCCCCAATTATAGGGAAACAAAAAGTAACGAGCTTCGGTTCTCAATTTGAATGATTACCCGATCTAATTAAACGTTAAAAAGAAATTAGTACCTAATGTGGTAAAGGTTTTTCTCATGAGTAAATTATCGATTTTTTTATGAGTCCTAATTATTAGTTATTCCCTTTATGGGTTAGACATGAATGTGTAGAAGAAGCAGTATATTGATAAAGAAAAGATATTTTTTTTCCAAAATCAAAAGAGCGATTCGGTTGAAAAAATAAAGGATTTCTAACCATCTTCTTATCCTATAACGAACGTAAATCAATTAGATGGCAAAAGATAGGATAGAGAATCCGTTGATGAATCTACCTGTCTCCGAGGTATCTATTCTTTTCTTACTATAATACCTTGTTTTGACTGTATCGCACTATGTATCATTTGATAACCGAATAGATCCCCTATCTTTGGTTCAAATCGAATTTGAAATGGAGGAGTTTCAAGTATATTTAGAACTAAATAAATCTCGCCGACATGATTTCCTATACCCACTTTGTTTTCGGGAGTCTATTTATGCACTTGCTCATGATCATGGTTTCAATAAATCGATTATTTTTTTGGAAAATCAGGGTTATGGTAATAAATTCAGTTCACTAATTGTGAAACGTTTAATTATTCGAATGGATCAACAGAATCATTTGAGTATTTCTGCTAATGATTCCAACCAAAATCAATTTTTTGGTCACAACAATAATTTGGATTCTCAAATGATATCGGCGGGATTTGCAGTCATTGTGGAAATCCCATTTTCCTTACGATTACTATCTTACTCACAAGGGGAAGAAGTCGCAAAATCTCATAATTTACAATCAATTCATTCAATATTTCCTTTTTTAGAGGATAAATTCTCACATTTAAATTATGTGTTAGATGTATTAATACCTTACCCCATCCATCTAGAAATCTTAGTTCAAGCCCTTCGCTACTGGGTAAAAGATGCTTCTTCTTTGCATTTATTACGTTTCTCTCTCTACGAGTATTGTAATTTGAAGAGTTTTCTTACTCCAAAGAAATCTATTTCGATTTTTAATCCAAGATTATTCTTGTTCCTATATAATTCTTATGTATGTGAATACGAATCCATTTTGCTTTTTCTCCGTAACCAATCTTCTCATTTACGATCAACATATTCTGGAGTCTTTCTTGAACGCATTTATTTCTATGGAAAAATAGAGTATCTTGTCGAAGTCTTTTATAATGATTTTCAGAACAACCTATGGATGTTCAAAGACCCTTTCATACATTTTATTAGGTATCAAGGAAAGGCAATTCTGGCCTCAAAAGATACGTCGCTTCTGATGAATAAGTGGAAATATTACTTTGTCGATTTATGGCAATATTATTTTTATTTTTACATGTGGTCTCAATCAGGAAGAGTCCGTATAAATCAATTATCTAAATATTCTCTCGACTTTCTGGGCTATCTTTCAAGTGTGCGATTAAATCCTTCATTGGTACGGAGTCAAATGCTAGAAAATTCATTTCTAATAGATAATGCTATGAA